GTCCGCCCTTACAGCCTTTGATCAGTAGATTATTTAGAACTTCGGAAGATGGTCAAGGATTTGAAAACCAAGCCACTGCACTAGATGCGCATGTAGTCATAGTAGTCGGCCCAGAATGCCTCTGTTCTATACTAAAATACTACTTCGGATGAATGGGGAATTACGTCGAAGCAGCGAAGGAACAGCGCTAGGAAAAAAAGCAAGCAACACGTAGGAGATTGGATTGGATCCATGAAAGAGGTTCCCAATCAGTTGGCCGAAGCTTGACATTGAGTTCCAAAGGAGTATCCGCAATCTTATTGTCTTGTCGGAGAGACCAGCACGAGCAATAAGATCGGAAGCATACTTATACTTAACTTGCGATAGAATAGATCCCTGAGGTGAAGAGGCCACTTCGATGCCAAGAAAGTCACAGTAAGACCTTCCCCGAGTTCTTAGTCCCCGACTCCATAGCTTGAGGTGCCCGCTCTGCCAAACTATATTAATATATAATAAAGAAACCTCCGATCCTTGTTATGAGAGGCTGGCATTTTCACTCGCGCTACCCGACCCGAGAGGGAAAACGAAGTCACCCCTTTATCTTTATCTAAGCCTGCTAGCTAAAAAGCCCTACAAAAATGAAAATGGAAGTTCCTTTTCTTGGTCTTTCGCTACTCTAAAGACACCTCATACAAGCAAGAAGAGTTTGCGCAAAAGCAAAGATCGGTTGCTCCATCAGACAAAGATGACCTTCCGCAGGCAAGGCTTTTTTTTTTTTTTATATGACTCTTTCGCTTTTTTGACGGTGGGGCAAGTAATCTTTCCTTTTGGGTTGGAACAGCGAATTCTAGTGACAATCATTCAATTTGATAATTCTCCAATGGGTTATTCCAATCCGGCTACTGAAGTGAACTTTCATCTCTTTTAAGCGATTTCGAATCACAGGATCGAGTGCAGTTATCGAATGAGCTTGAAATGCCCGACTTTGGGGATCAGCTTGACTTCGACTTAGTCTTTTTGTCTTTGAGATGGGATCGTATCGTAGGTTGTTGATAGGCCTGTTTGAAGCCTGGATATCTACTTCTTTGTTGATGCCCCTAAGAGAGAGTGAGATGCTTTAAACTCAAGATGATTATAGATTGAAATGGAAAGATCATAGATAGAATCGATCTACTTCGAATCGAGAGACTTCAACGTGCCTTCCCAGTATGGTATGATTTCTCGACGGGTAAGACTGATTGATTAAACCTGCCTTTCTTCAGGAATTCTGAAACCTTCTGTCTTTGAGTCAGTCCGCCCTACTTTTTTTTTCTTCCCCAGTCGAATGAATAAGAATAATATGGCTCTATGCGCGCGTGGACTCTCAATAGAATTCCGAGCAGCATCTCTTGAACTGCTTGTTTTCGAGAATCGCTTGTCTAGCATAACATAATAGAGGTTGGCCCCCTCCGTAGCGCTAGGGTGAGAAAGCCAGTCTTCTTCTTGATCGCTTCCTTCTGACAAGTCAAGTTGACTAAGAAGAAATCGTAGTTCTCGAGGCCACTAAGCGATAGAACCTAAGATGCCAACAATGAGGGTTTTGACTAAAGAAAGAGGGACTTAAAATCGATCTGTAAAGGCAAGAGTTTCATCCTGGTTGTCGAGGGAGGTCCGGCGTTGAAGCATGCTTTGGTTTCAGAGTCAAGCTCAGCGGTCAGAGGAAAGAAAGCCAATCCATAGGTTTTGTCTTTTGCTGTGACACCCGTTGACTGAGATAGAAAGTGGTGAAAGCAATCCCCCCTCTTGGGGTAGAACTAGGAATGGAAAGAAAAATGCAACTAATAATTAGGAGCAATCTCCTTAGCGGCCTGCTTTGCCTGGCAGTTGGCGGGGTCGGCCTTCTTGCGCGTATGAGGTTGCGGTTGATCCAATGCAGGTTGTGAGTAACGAAATCGATGCTCAAAACCCTCGTTTTGTATATGGGTTCCTTTACTAAAAATGGAATATTGAAAAAGTAGCCAAGGGTAGCAGTCAACGATGACAATCAGCTCAACTCCAGGTTGGGTTCCTCGGATCGGCTAATCAAACCTTTCAAGGAAGCTTTCAGGCGCAGATTATGATCAAGCAGATAGGGGAGCAGAGACCAATCCATGGTTAGAGCAGCAGTCGAAGGCATTCAGGTCATCTCACGTCTCAGGCATGGGGATCTGCCCTTGAAGACAGGAAATCAGGGCTCATGGTCCCAAGAAGTGAAAGGTGGGGGAATGGTCTTCAGACTAGATTCTAGAGATGTCTTTGCCTTCTTTTGACTGAAAGGTGAGCTACGGGGTCACCCACCCCAGGTTATAAGATCTATTAAGAAGGTGAAAGAGCTTCCCTGGACTTACAGCTCGTGAAGGGAGTCCGCTTTCTCCTTTATAACCCTTAATGCCTTCTAACGCATTCTACTAATCTTCGACCACCCTACAGTTAACAACAAGGAGAAAGTCTCAGGGTTTGATTCCTTAACCTCCCGTTGTGCCATCCTGCTCTCCAAACTACAAAGAGAAGACTGCTCCCATGCTTTCATAGACATCAAGAACAGCTGATAATAGCAGCCTTAATCAACATATAGGTTGCCCTCTCCTAGCTATCAGAATAGGAATCGCTATTCGTGCAATCGGGCTTTAAGAAAAAAAGATGGGTTTCCCGTGGTAGCAATACGCAAGAAGTAAAGAAAGGATTCCGAAAGACCTGGGACCGGTACTCTATTTAGGAAAGAATTCCCTATCTATTTATACCAGAAGGGCAAGGCAACTACCTTATGAAACTACCAGACAAAGAAGGAATGCACGACTTCTTAGCGCTCAGCTTGGATCAGGAGGGTTACAACCTATTCGATTAAACAACCTATTCTATGAAAGAACCTTTCTTAATTGAAAAAATAAGTCATTCGTTGGGATTGAATGCCGGGTAGCGAGAACTCACTTCAGGAGCTAGCAGTCACCTTAAGGGATCGCCCTTAGTGTCATCCAAAAACGAGATCTAAGGGGAAGACTCTTGGGCCAAACCTATCCTCACTTGGGCAAGGAATCCAGAGCGAAGGACAAGCGTTAAGATAATTATATACTCTTTCTGTCTTCAAGTGCAAAATAAATAGCTTTCGTAACATCTACAATTGTTTCAGCGGGAGCAGTGGTATTGGAAACGTCCTTAGGTCTTTGATTCATTCCTTGGCAGCTACCTTAACCCGAGGATCAAGCTTACCAGAATGCTCCAATTGAAGTAGTTGATCCAACACAGTAATGACCTTCAGTAGTGCTTCTTCCCCGCTCTGGACAGTAATAATAGAAGGCAAGCTAGCATTAGCAAGGCAAGTTAACTTGAAGCAATAACTCTTAAGGGCGGGAGTGAATGCACCATTGGAGGATGGGGCACGAAGGCTAAAAGAAGAAGTAAGGTGCGAAGGGCACTCCTAAAACCGCTTTCTAGTTGAAGATGGAGGTTAGGGAAGACAGAAGGAATAGCATGATTAGTCACCTCTTGCAGCATTCTTCTTGTATTAGTATGAAATAAGACTAGAAAAAGAGAATTCCTTTTGGTTAAGATAAAGATGAATGGATAGAAAGATTCATGGGTCGAAGCGAAAGGAGCGAAGGGATGAAAGGGTCCTAGCGCGGTCTTTGGAATGTCTGGTGGGATAAAGGATAAAGGCTGTTGTCTCTTTTTCTTTGCTTTGACATGGAATACCAGGCTGTCTTGATGGCATCGAATCCCCTGTTGTCGGATCTTTGACAGAATCCCCTGCATATTCATAGGTTGTTAGAATGGCTTCTGCAATTGAAGAAGAATTGGCTGTGAGGGAATGCGCTGTCTTTCTTTCTGTTTTCTCATAGGATTCCCAAGGTGCCTTGTCTAAGGCGGATCCTATCTTCTTTTCCTTTACTTTAGCAGCGTCCGGGTTCTTTCTTTTTTGAGGCAGGTTTGACATTTGAATCCCCTGTTAGCCTTTCTTTTGGTTCTGCGGGGATGGCACTAGGTCCGTATCGGGAAGGAAGACTGTTTATTGCAGATTTCATGTAAGTAGTTTACTACCCTTCCTGCGGAATCATATCCTGAAACCGATTGAGAAGACCTAGATGTTAGGAGTTGGGGGCAATACGAGAAGGAAGGAACTCTCTTGAGCTTCTTGGTCCCGGCCGGGGATTAATCAATCAAGCGATCTCCCGGATAGAGAATCAATCCATTTCTGTCTAAAACTCCCTCGACAGCGCAGTTAGGTCTTAGAGAATCCGCAATGAATGCTGCCTTTACCGGAGCTGCTAAAGCAACTGCCAATTCCCAGTCCTAGGGTTCAAATGCAAGAGTAGGTCGACGCTAACTATCCATTTCATAAGAGAAAAAAGATCAACGGACGATTCGAAGCAGAAAGAGAGAGAAGAGAACAAAGAGTCACTGTTTAGCAATCTAGTAGTCATTGAGAGAAAGACTGAAGAGATTGAAATGGAACTGTGGCACGACGGGCAAGGCATGAGTTAGAATTTGACTTTTCAAAGTTAGTTCGAATCCGGCCGGTTCCTATGTGGTGAATAGGCATAGATTGAATATTAAAGACATGCGGTACGAGTGCTCCGTTCGTCAGCTTCTTGTTGAGATTGAAACAGTGTCACGTGAATTAAATCGCGACACTTAATATCAATATTTGCTCGGGGAAAGAGAAGTTTTTTAAATGAAAAACGCCGTGTTAGCCGGAACTTTGACTCTTTCTCCGCTTAAAATCGTCGTTGTGGAGAAGGATGATCCTCTTCAGAACAACTTTTAGGTTTTGGTGGAGTTTCCTGGACTGCCTAATCTTTTTTTTTCTATTTATGTCGAGCCCGAAGATGAGCTGGTTCTTATGGCCCTTGCAGGTCTTCTCCTTTAATAGTGCAATGCAAAAGTCTTTCATTCCAATTCTTTCGCCCCAGTTCCCGATTTTCTTCTGCTAGTGGGACTTCAAGCTTCGGTCAACGAATATAGAATTCGATTTTCTGACGATTGATCAGACAGTTTGAGGTCTCTCGAGCCACTTGACTAGCTTCTGCGCACTCCCTATATTCCACACGAAGGTCATCCCGAAACCACTGAAACTGGGTCTGCCCCGAACTCTGAGGTTGCATTTTCATTGCTTTTTCGCTTTCCGTTTCATCGAGACGTTAGCCCCTAGTCTGCTCGGTCTTCCCTTTCCTGTCAGTGTAGATATCTTTCCCCCACCCGAAGCGATTCTGGATTGTCCCGCGTTCGAGTTCAATAAAGAAGGTGGAGTGCCCTCGCTGGTAGTTGGATAAGGGTGATTTGACTTTCCCGTTCCTGGATTGGTCTACCTGGCGCCCTCTAGGGGCGGTGGAAGGATCAATCCAATGAATGGTCCAACAGAAAGGTTGGGGAAATTGAGTCGGATTCGACGGATCGATCACCCGCTAATGAAGCAGTTGAGGGGACGAGGCGACATCAAGATCGATTGCCAGATCAGCCTTTATTCCGTCTCCGTCACTCCCCCGTTTATAGGATTTCCCTCCACATGTGAAGTCGAGTAAAGATCTGAACCTGGTAAAGAAGGAGCAGTATTCGGAATCGGATCTCGTTCCCCTCCTCGAAACCTATATGATGACCTACCCGCTTATGATGCGATTTCCTACTCCGGACCCACCACCAAAAAAGAAATCCATCCCATCCTGCTAAAGCAAAAGCAGCCTCCTTTTCTTTTCCACCGATGTCGGATTGAATGAAGAAGTCTCGAGTTGGCTATCGACCGACCCCTTCTGTCTAGCCGAGGAATGAAATGGCTTTATGTGGTAGACTCGGTGAGAATGATTCTGAGCTAGTTCATGGCCTACAACGAAGTAGAAAGCGCTCTGTTGGGATCCTCACCGACAGAAAAAGATAGCAGTCCGTTTGATAATAATCGATTGATATTGCTTCATCGGCCCGAACCAAGGAATCCCGATCCGATCGATACAATTCGTAGGACGGAGTAGTTCAAGATTGGAATTGTTAAAAGGTACATAGATATCCATGAACGCCTATGACAGGCCGTGAAAACATGCTATTCGAGATCGTGTTTGTTATAGCGAAATGTACGTCGACCGACAGTGATTACCCTGCTGGATTCGTGGTCGTCTGGGTCTATTAGTGATCAATTGTCATTTCTCAGCCGAGGAAGCTGCAAAAGAAGTACAGCTTCAACACGTGTCGTAGTTGGGGTACGACCCCTAGCCGCCGCGCCGGGGAGGCTTAGTCAGAAGTAGAGTAGTAAGAAGATAGAAAAGAGGCGAAGACTCGAAAGAAAGCAGCGTCGTAAGCAGCTCACTGATCTTTTGAAGCCGCTCTCAAAGTCAAAAGATTGGAATTTCTTGAGGACCAGTAGTATGCAAAACGTTCCTTTTCAACACCGGAACAGACTTAGGAAAGCAAACACTGGAGGTCTTGCCTGGGATGTTTTCCACCTGGGATGGATTCGGTAATCGAACATAAATGACACCTCCCCGAATACGAATAATGGAACTCATCGGAGATGTGCGGGTGAGATCTGCTCCTTCCTGGTCTTGTTGTTTATATATATTCTTTTTTCCTCTGCCCAATCCAGATCTGAAATACTAGATATAGCGACACCGCTACAGAAAGACTAGTGCAACTGCTTCATACGTGCATAACCCCGCTCCCACTATGGATTCGTAAGCTCCAACTACTGACTCATCAGTTAGGTTTCGCTTTCTCCGCAATGATCTGAGCTCCTTTTTCTCGTCCCAAAAGGTTCTCTTTCCCTCGGATTCGGTGGAGGAGAGAGTGATTCAGCTGCTAACAAGCGCAGGCAAACAATGAATGGTGATTCGGGAAACGTCTGTTGATGAGGAGGTTATACATAGTTAAAAAAGGAAACCAGGGGCCACCTGGGCTCCGTTCGAAGAGACGAATAATGGTCCTTCTCCCTCACATGCTCCTTCCCATGAGCAACTCGGTTGGTTTCGTGAACGAGAGCGCTGATCACCCTCACGCGGGAAGATGAACATTGAAAGGGCTGAAAGGGGGATGTAGATGTTGATTTTGGAGGTCTTAGTTATAATGCCATCGACACGGTTGAGGCTTCTACCTTTCTTTGGTCCCAACATGACCGACCAAGCGTAACGACCGCAGAAGGCCGGAGAATTCATCTCCAAGTCAACAGCATGTCGGGCAGGTCCTGAGGAGGATATAGCCGAGTGAGTCTCAGACTTGTTCTCCCTTTGGAACTTTCTGGCTAATGACCTGTCGAGGACTCTTCAGTCAAGCGCATCCGAGCAACGAAGGTCGAGCTCCAGAATTCAAACGAGAATGGGGGTGTGAGATCAAAGTGAGACATGGATCGTGTGTTATAATAGGTGACCAGGCCAAGGGACGCTGTCGGAATCGCCCGGTTAAGAGAGAGCTTACCCTTCTCTAGGACAACCCTGATCCATTGGCCGTCTATACGCCATCTTAGCCCTCTCGTTGACAACCGCTACGGGATAGGAAGATCCAACAGGCTCGACCACAGGGGAATTAAGAACGAGTAACGAGTTCAGTAAAGAGAAGAGTCAAGCAGGAAGATCCTTCTTTGCTATCCCAGCGTACGAGGAGAGATCCTTGAAAGCTCTACCAGGAAGTGAAAACATACGGAAATAGAATATTACCTTGATCCAACCCTCTCCTATTCTAGTAGAGCTACTGATATTACCTGATCGTTACGCTGTCTTGAAGTAAGCCATCTCCTACCCTCAACTCTTCGTGTCGACCTGGTAACATCTTGCTTCTACCCTTGAGATAGCAGCACTGCCGGATGCGTCACAGATTCCTTCTCCTAGCCAGGAACTCTAACAATCTTCCGTCTTAGCCCGATTAGACCTAGTGAAGTAAGCCAGATCGTTACGCCTACCTAATATGCCTTCTCTATTCCCACCCCGGATCTTCGAATCAGCCTGGTCTAGCCCGATTAGACCTCTTGATGTAACCCCTCTTTAGCCTGATCTGTCTCCCACCGGGGTAGGAAGGGAAGAGATTGCTTGCTTGCTTGCGACAAGTAAGTGAAAACGGAACTTGCTCTCCCACATGTTCAGTAGCTAAAGAGTTGCTAGCCCTCTTTCAGATAGCACACCCGGATGCCTAACATCTTCCTTCTAGTTGACAACCCAGTCCGGGAACTCCTTCTTTAGCCCATCAGCCGGATCCTAGCTACCCTTCTGCTAGATCTACGCCCTCCGCTGATCTACGACCACCCTTTCCTTGTATCCTTATGATTCACAGCGATCAAATCGGAAATATCGGTTGTGATGACCGCTGAAGACAAGATCCATAATCTAATCATTAGTACAAGCCTAACAAGAAAAGATATTCTTATACTACGCTCGTCGACTAGCTACCATATTCGATTACTCGATTACAGGAACAACCAGCTTGATCGATAGAATTCGTGCTAATCTAGCCTATCTTCAAACCTACAGGAGAAAGAAGAGAGCTACAATCCCATCCATTCAAATCCGTCCTAGCTCTCAATCAAGGGAAGAAAGAAGCCACGAACTCCTACTTCCTTAGAGAGCTACCCGTGCCGTTAAGGAAGTTAATGCCAGTCATAACAAGAAGAGAGTGGGCGGGTGATGGCAATCGGGAGAATCAAGGGTTTCGTAGTTAAAGGTAAGACGGCCGCACCTCAAATCGTCGCCACCAAGGCCGTGCTCCTCCGGTAGTTTGACCAACTATTTAGGATAGGGATTTGGCAAAGTCCTAGGGCAGATGCGTGAACTGTAGTCCTTGTTCACCATTTTGATGACGATCTGGAGAAATGTGAAAGAAAGTAGAGTGATGTCGTTAACTAACATCACTCTACTTTCGAGTCAGCTTATGTGAGATCTTCCTTCTTCCTAAAGCGCGGAATGCATCTTAGCAGCAGTAGGGTTACCTGCCGCGCTAGCTAAAGAATGATCTCTTCTTTCTGGCTCATTGGGCGCCCTTGTTCTAAGAGAATCCGAAATCCTAGTCTTAAGTATCAGTCAAATAGCACATCAGACTTTCTCTGAAGTGAGATTGCCATCTCTGGGTATTGTTGTGATGAGTTTGCATCCAATGCATTTGCATTCTTGTAGTCAGAGCTTTACTTGTACTAAGGTGCAAAGAAGACCAACTCCATCGAGAACGCAAAAAGGATTGGATTCGAACCTGACTATCTGAACTCAAGCTTATTAGCCGGCTTCCTATTCAACTACCCCGCTTCAAGCCCTGACCCTCATATAAGAGAATTATGAAACCCAAGAAAAAGACCGACATACCTTTTCCTTCTTTGTGCTTTCTTTCTAGTCCCTGTGTCCAAAGACTAAGAAGTCCTTCTCCTTCTTCCTTTCTTTATGCTGCTGGCCTTTTCTAGCCTGATAGTGAATGAAAGTTCAAGCAAGGTATGTTGAATTCCGCTCTTGCTTTGAGGACTATAGTCAGTACTTTACCTTTCCCTAAGAGTCGAGAGCGTCAGCCCTTTCATCCATCCAGAAATGAAACGACTTTCCAGTATGGAGTTGAGTGGATAGAACGGTCTACCTCGAATAAGAAGTGGAGCCATAACGATTGGAGTGAGAATTGGTTCGCTCCGGGAATGTTATAGTGAAACGAGTGGAAGAGTCTTTGGATACGCGGGTTTTTGGTCCCGCCGTCCGTTCCTGTATCCTCCGAATGAGGACCAAAGAAAGTCAATACTTCCGTAATATATCCCTTCTCTCGGACTAAATGCAACAGCCTACTGAACAGAGTGCATAAGCCCACTAAAAAGGTAGTCTTGTTTGATTTCAGGACTTTCTATTTCGAGTAATTCCAGAGTGAATTCTGGAGTTCCAGGCAGGCTAAAAGGAAGATAACCGTAAACAGGAGTCAACGGTTGGCCATAAGGGATTCAACTCAACAGCTGTGAACAGGCCTTCAAGGCCGATAAACTGCCGATGTTGCCTCGTTAATTGAAGCTCATAAATATCCCCCATCCAGCATTTTACAGAGGCTATCTGCTGGAATAAAAAAAGCCAATAGAGCTCGTTTCATTCATACCGGTGAAAACAGGAAAGACAATAACTCAGATCTATTTGCTTGACTTGATAGATCATGCAATCAAGAGCAGCTTAAGACAATCCTATGTCAACGGTTTACGAAAGGGAAGACAGAAGAGAGGATTAACACAAAAAGTCAGACAAACCCCTCCGGAACTTCAGCTTCAGGTCGACAAAGGAGGATTTCATTGCTTGATCATTCAGATCATGCGCAACCTGCTCTTTTCTCTGGTTCAACCAAATAGAGTTGGTTTCCCAGTCAAAATCTGAGCTCACTAGGTGCTTTCGGGCTTTGATCTCCCTTCTGATCTTATTTATCCCAGTGTGGTAAATCAAAGTGTGCTTTTTCCATCTCTTGCAACGCTTGGGTCTGTGCTTAATGGCTGGCTCTCCTCAGTACCAAATGCGGAAGGTGGTTCATATTACGTTTTCTTTCTTTCCCTTAGGTAGAGCGAAGTGCTTCCCGTGGCCAGGCCAGTTCCGACGTTTCTTACCGCCTTTCCTCGCACTGATTTTCTCTCTACCAGATCTAAAGTCAGGGTCAGAGGTTGGTGCAAATCAAATTGTTGGGTCGTCTACTAAGTTGGGCTCGACCAACCCCAACCTTTGCCTTTGATAGGTGGGGTCTCGAGATTATGAGTGATACATCCGGCGAGCGCCGGTGTTCGGGCTCTGGCTCTGGATCTACTTCGTAGGGAACATGAGGAGAGCGAGCCTCCGGTTTAATGGGAAGATATAATGTAGTTAGCATAATGCTTTTGAGACGAACGATATCCGTCCTTTTTTCAGGTAGCTTTCTTACACCTATTCAGCTAGTGGGGCATTGGTCATAGCCGAAATTCGTCGGTTAACCCTAGGGCGCCTTTCTAACGGACTCAATCGGAGCTACTGAGGGGCATTAGCCTATTTCCGCGTCATCTTTTATTATGATGCCTAGTAGCTAGCTTGAATAGCTAATAGTCCTCCTTCTCCAGGTTGGGAATCACTAGTTCCATGACCTTTCGTATTTTCTTAATTCATTCTAAAGGAACCCTAGTTTTTGCTCCAAATTCTGATTTGATTCTCTTCCGGTATCTTACGTCTCGGATGTTTCAAATTCATTTCTCTATGGAGATATAGATAGTTTCTTCCTCTTGTGCCATAAGTACGCATATAACCAATAGCTTCAACGCGCCCAGGAGTCCTATAATCTGATAGTCAGGTTGCCCTACTTACGGGGATAGTGTTTCAAAAGACTTTTTCCCCTATTGTATTGGGATATTCGTCTGACTTCTTCCCTCCATACTGTTCATATGGAGTCCTTTTGAAGATGTGATTGGGATTCGGACTCAGCGTGAAAATAATTCAGGGCTTCCCTAAGACCCCCTACGCAATGGGGAGGTTTCTCGGACAATTCCTCAACCATTCTCGCCCTTCCTTCTTCACATTCGAAAGAAGAAAAGGTCTCCTAGAAAAAGAAGCCTCACAGCCTCTCGGGATCGTAATTGTAGAGTTTTTCTACTTTTTCTTTCATTCTCGATTTGAGACTGACGTTCTCAAGTTCGGGCTATTGATTTTGGAGCCAATAAATCAATCTATCCAGACAGTAAGGCTAATAAGAGTCCGAGACTGATGTCAGTCTCCGTCGTTTACCATTTGTTTGTTATTTAGTATATAATATCACTGGCTGGTACGACCGGAGAGAGAAGGCGTTCCAACATCTCTTTCTCTGGCAATCTATTTCATCAACATCTGATGCGATTCTATTAGAAAAGGTTGATATACGGCGTAGACTACTCTCCTTTGGCAACAGACTTGCCAGACGTTGCCATCCTGTCTTCAACTGTTTAATGCTCCCCCACAGGTCCACCGTCGATACTTCTGGGAGGGTTGAACGTCCGTCTTGCTTGAAGAATCAAAGCAACTAGACAAACTTAGGCTGGCTGTCCAAATTCTATCTATCCACGAATTTTTTATCAAATTTCTGCTATCATATCAAAGTGGAAACTTCTCTGCCTCGGAAAAGATCGTATGAGAAATTGGTTAGCCAGTCAGTAGAAACTGAGCCAATAGTCGAATCTTTTGTTTTGCTTCTCGAGTGGTGGCGCGATTCTATTAGAGTGAAAGTCTCTAACCATTATTGGTGGTCAACAAAGGATAGATCTAAAAATGCCTATCTCTGGTAAGACCAGCCATGTCATACCTACCTCTTATACAAGACCTTTGACAACCTTGACTTTCCTTGGGTAGATATAATAGATGATGCAGCTCCGTGCTAGCGGTCTCTTTCTGTGTCGAAGATCATGTAGTCATTATCAAAGAGGAATCATTATTCAAAATGAATTTCCTCAAATAGGCTACTAAATGGGGATGAAGGGACTGGTTCGGATACCCTTGGGTCCCGTCCTTTCAAGCGTTGGAGCGGGATTGGTGGTCTATAATTTACTGAGTACTCGGCATAACTCACGCTACTACTGTGTATAAATCGGCACTTGGGGAGGTTACAATTCAAAGTATTGGGACCGTCAGAGACTCAGACTAGCCCAATCTCGTATTTGTCCGTGTCCGAGGATTTTTGTCTTCCCAACGAGTGTGAGACGCTGTAATATATATACTCTTTCCTCAAATCTTCGTTTTCGAGAGGGATGGCAGGCTTATAATTACGATAAGAGTAGAGCGAACAGACCTGTAGGCAGGAACGTGGTGGTGGAGAGATTTTCCATGATATACGTCGGAGCGGTGTGTCAACTAGCGTATCTGGCATCTTCCCGAGTTGTTAGGCCGTAACATTGAGTCTGAGACCATTTCGAGTCACTCTTCTTCTCTCCACCACCGAAGATCTGGTGGAGAATGCCCCGTCGATTTCAATCTTTTAAAGAGAGAGAGTCAGGGGAAATCCATCACAATGATGCCCCTATGCTTCCTACTCGGATAGGAAAGGTAGAATAGGATGCGGCTTCAACCCATTTAGTGAAGTAGTCGATAGCCACCAAAATGAACTCATGTCCGTTAGACGCCTTTGGAGTCACCTTCCCAATAATATCACTGCCCCAAACTGAGAAGGGCCATGGTGTGGTCATGCTGGTCAACTCGGTTGGTGGCATATGCATAAGGTTGGCGTGAATCTTACATTTGTGACATCTCTTGACAAACTCATTGCAATCAGACTCCATGGTGGTCCAGTAGTACCCTTGCCTCAGTCTTTTTTTCGCAAGCATGTGGCCATTCATGTGAGGTCCGCAAACACCTGCATGTATATCCTTCATGATTTTCTCCCCGAATTTCTGATCAACGCAGAGCTGCTGCGTTCCGTAGTATGACCTTCTATACAACTTCCCTCCACAAATAAGAAATTGTGCTGACAGCCTGCGGATTGCTCTCTTATCCTTCTCTGTGGCTCTTTCTGGGTAACGACCATTCTCAACATACTCTTGGATATCAGTGTACCATGTCTTCGTCCTCTGGCTCAACTGCTGCTATCATCAGATAATTGGGCTGATCCCTTTGCTCAATCAATAGTGGCCTAAACTTCACCCCAACAGGGATCATAGATGCTAATGTGGCTAGAGAATCTGCAAACGGATTCTGTTCCCTCGGGACGTGCATGAATGTGGGTATGAGTAGTAAGAGCTTATCATGGGTTCAACCTCTGTTCCTTCACCTTCCATTCTCCGGTGGACTGAGAGATCACTAGGGCGGAGTCACCTATTACTTACCATTTTTCTACTCCCAATTCGCTTCCATCCCGGCAATGCAAGCTTCATATTCTGCTTCGTTGTTGGTGACCTCGAAGTTGAGCTTGAATGCTAACGGAATATGTGCTTCGCCTGGTGCTATCAGCAGGATACCAATCCCATACCCGTTTTGATTCGAAGCTCCATCAAAAGAAAGCTGCCAAATGGGTGGGCCATAATAGACGCCTGTTGGCATTCCAGCCTTCCTTCTCGTTTCAGGGCCTATCCGAAAGAGAATCCAATACTTCTTGGTCGTGAATATCTGAAGTTAGCTGTTCAATCATTCTTGTTTAGGCAGTTCATACCATCCATACATAGTGTTTTGATCTAAGATTTCCATTCTTCCATGTTTCAGCAGTAGCATATTGTTCCATGGAGCTAAGGTCCAAAATAGGGAAGAAAGAAGTCTTTCCATGACTCTAGAGTAGCATTCGAATTGTTGAGTTGGCCCCGCTTCCAGACGGCGTACTCTCGACTTTACACATTCATTCCTTCATAGGCCTTCAAACTGGTAAAGGGGTTATTGTCTTGCCCATTCGCGGCTATCCAGCTGAAAACTTTGGAGGCAACCAGAAAAGAGAGTTCTTGGTTGAGTTGAATCTTCTGTTCGTGAATAAGCGACCCGCCTGAACCTAAAATGAGAGAAACCCAGAAATCTCAACCTACACAAGGCCGAGTTCGTTCGTCTTGGGTTGGAATGCAAAATTCCATTACCTTAACCACTTGTCAAATGGAGTGGAAGACAGAAAGCAAAGCAAAGCGTTGATAAGCTAAGAGGTGGTGCACCACCCTCTGCTTCTGTGGATCCTTTTTGTTCGAATAGCTTGAGCGGGTCTGCTCGATTCCGCTTGCTTCCCTCGACTTGCAATACTTTAGTGTAAAGAAAAAGAGATGAAATCGAAAGGTCGAAAGACCGTCACCGGCACTCCGTTCAACCGGCTATGAAATCTCCTTCCTTCGACTTATGAAAGGAACTAGCTCACTTCCACCGTCACTGTCTTGCTTTCCGGGAAGACCCCCTTGTTACAGGAAGAGGAAGACTACGGCTTGATAGAGATCTTTGCACCAACTTGAGGGGGAGTGTTTAGTTGTCGCATTGCTCCCCGTTGAGGATTCCAATTCGCTACCATCGGATAGCTGACCAAGGTGTGGTTCTTTTGTCGAAATGGAATGATTGGGATAGGGAAGCAGAAGCGGGTACCCCTAGGAAAGAAAGGGATGCTCGTGCAATAACTAAAGAAAGAGAGATTCTAGACTAGATAGCTCGTACATTATCTCGAAGTGTGGGACCGGCTATGACAACCCTACCAAGCTAGTTCCTTTCCTTCCGTGAGTGCGCCTCTTCAACTCTTTCAGATGCTCCTCGAGCTGTAATATATATTCAATGAAAGCTGGGCTTGGCACCAAGATCTTCACAAGCGAAGAAAGGAAAGTGCTATACCCACCTTCGGAATCAAGAGAAGAAGTTTCACCCCCGAACCCCGACTGTACCTGAGAACTCCTCCCCTGTTGTTAGCTCCAAAAGGAAAGATGTTAGTAGGTCGAAAGCAAACCCCGCTGTCTGTTGTTAGCGTTCCTTCGACTTCGCTCAGGACCTCCTTTCTCTCCTGTTCATTCCCTTCCTTCTATCGATCGTGCATTTCTGCAAGTTAATTCAACACCCATTTATGTATGGGTGCATACCATACCTACTATCTTACTAAGAAGTCTCGATAAGAAAGCACTATCATCCATATCCAAGCTAGTTATCTAAAAGTCTCAATGTCGTACCGACCCGGAAGAGAAGGTACCGAAGGAAGTTCTCTAAATCTAAATCTCGCAATGTCAGGAACTCACCACCGACAGGTACTGCTTTCAGGGGCGAGAGAACGAAGAACTTGGCTCGGAATAGCTCCTACTGTTAGTAACAACAGGAAGAACAACACCGCCGATTGATTGTTTTCATTCGGAGCAGAAACCGAGATGAAAAGAGAGGGATCGATAGAAAGAATCGAAAGCCCTCGCCTAGAATTCTCTTCTTTACCATCAACCTTCTTTAGAATTCGAGAGTAGACGAGTTAGCAAGAGGTTCCTGAGCTCAGTCTCCCTTCGACCAGAAGAGTTCCATTACGATAAGTTTCCGCCTTCGGGCGGTTCCCTTATTAAAGGGGGTAGTTAGATTCCTCCCTTGCTTCGAGCACCCGAGCACAAAAGAGAGAATGTGAAGAGCTAGCTAGCTACACTAACTGAGAAGTCAAAGCAAGACTTCCTTAGTGAACTAAGAGATGAGAAAGGCATAGTACTGAATCGACTTTCCAGCCTTGAAAAAGAATGGCACCTGGGAACGAGAAAGATGACCAACCGGAGTTCAGCCTACGTAGGAGACAGCAGGATTAGACGAACAATGGTTTACAATGAGGGGAAGCTCTCCATCAAGAACTGTTTTCAGGGGCTAGTTAGATAAGTTTGGAAGGAAACTGCGCATGAAAGAGAAGACATTCTCGAAGTTGAAGTATGTACCGGCACAGTGCCGACTTGGAAAGGAGGAAGTTCTCTATAAATCGAAAGGTCATACCGTCAAGTTGTCTTGCTTTCAGGGGAGGACCCCCGATACTGATACTGATACTGATACTGTTTTCAACAACAGGAAGAACAAGAAAGAGATTCAATCTCGAAGTTAAAGTGTCGACCGCTCTTCCGAACCCCACTGTTAGCAACATCCGCCTTCAAGTAGAAGGCGGTTCCTTCCTCAATACAATAGGGGCTAGTTACATGAGTGGAGTCAGGCACAAAGCGATCTTCTCCAAATCCGATGTCTCCTGATCTCGATATCGAATGATCCGCACATTCATTAGCTCCTCGGTAGATATGCTTTCAAGTTGCTCCAGTTCTTGACAGCAAGGCGAATTCTCTTCTGTAGGACAACCCTTTAAGAATTCTATTCTAAGAACAGGAAAATAAGCCTGCCCCTGCGGGTTACAGTCCTTGATTCAAAAGAACTGAACTCTAGTTTCGGCTTGAGCGAGGAAAGAGGAAAAGCAAACTAACTTCTCGGTTGAGACATCAAAATGAGAAAGTTGCATAAACACCGTGTTTTTCGTTACAATCGCTTTTTTGCCCAGATTCAAAGTCGACAACTTTCAATTTCCCGGGGATTTTCGTTACAAGACCGATTTCGCTCTAACGAGCTCTTGAAAAATGGTCAAAATGCTTACTTTTGCCGCTATATGAGATGAAAGTTTTGACTTTTGATTGACCTTTTCCGAAGGAAAATGGTGTTGCTTCATTTCTCCGCTATATGAGAAGCACTTTTTTCATTTTGATCTCAGTTCACCGAGTGAAAATCAATGAATGAACTTTTGCCGCTATATGAGATGGACTTTTCTCAACATTCCCTTTTTTGAGTTGGTGCCAAGCCAGATCTGCCCGCATGATCCGCCCTCATGGTTGGATATACCTGGGGCTCCTGCCTACATCTAGCCCTGGTATACAGGCTCTTGAACGCTAATTGGCACCCGATAATTGGCAATGAAAGAGGGGCCCGATTCTCTGCGACGCCCGCTATTTGGCACATTGTGTCGTAGGATCTGTCTATATCTCTTTTAGAAAGAACTGATGAACCAACTGACTCAGCAACGGATCCTGCTTCAACGGAGACTACTGGATCGACTTCTACGACATATGGATCCGCTTGGAGGCCTTTATGGCCGGTGAGAGGTTGATCACTAAGCCTTTCTCCACTAACTTCTCTGACTCAATCTATGGATATAACGGAAATGGCTCCAGGGCATAAGCCTCTATCCAACTGACATTTGTACGGGCAAACTATAGGCTATAGCCTTTCTCTCTCACCAACCTCATCCTTGAACTAATGACCATGGGGATTATAGCGGACTCCGTATTGCTAGGTTCTTGACCTACTCTTACGCTAAAAGTGCTTTCAGGAAAGAACCTATAGGGGTATTCTAGAACGCTTCTCTTACCAGGTCTAGCCCGAGGCTTTGGCCTTAAACTGACCGCTTTGCTTCAGTGCCATAGTTCTTCGGATACTACTCTACCATGTGAACTAGAAGCCTCTATGCTCTTTGAGACTGCTACCTACGAAGATGCTGAAAGCCCTTTAGAACCTATAGACACCTAAGACTACCTCTTCAAGGGCAAATATGGCATTGGAGAAGGGAATGCTTATGGATAAAAAAGGGAACCTGCATTTGGAACGAATGACGGGTCTAAAACCTATAGCTGGGCTACTCTTGGCAGGGGAACTGCATTGGAAATGCATGGATCCAGATCTCGGGAAATTATATCTTTTGGGAACAGGTGACTGAGTTTACCTAGTTGGAGTGATCCATATCCCAATCCCCCATTCCCAAAAGATCGAATTACCCGGTTAGCTACTATCTGAAAGGGCTTCCTCGGAGCTTTCGTTTTCCTTCCTCTGAGAAAGTCGAAAGGTTAAGTCATTTTTCGCTTCCGGTCGTAAGAGCGTAAACTTACCTTCCTCTTACTAATCATAAGAGCCTGCCCATTCTATATAATTTAGGGCTTCTTTGCCTCATTTTCCCGCATCAAAAGACAGATCTTAGTCATATACTATTTTCTTTCCCTTATTAGTAAAGGGGGATTACTTGAGTGAGGATTGATCTGTTGTTGGATCCGTTGATGGATCGACCCTCCCTAACCACCCTATTTCTACTTGACTTGAGCACAGGCAGGTTTGAAGGGATAGAATCCTGCTCAATAAGCGAAAGGGAAGAAATAGCGGAACCCATAACTCGTGATTCGTAGCTTACAACCTATCCTTCTATTCTCAATTGATCTTTGCTTACCGCTTCGCCCCCTTGCTTGCTTACACTATATCTATCTACGGTGCTTACTTTCTTTGCCTTCGAGGAAGCGCTTTGCTGCTGGTTAGGGTTGCTTGGAATGCTGCCGTTGGAGAGCTTGGGATTGGCACTTGAAACACAACACTGGTTGCGAAGCAGAGCAACCTTGTCTGAACTTAGAAGTCCTTCTATTGATAGTCAAAGTCGGTAACAGCCCCATAAGCTACGGGATTAGCGGATCCTGTGCAGGTCTGTAACTCCGTAGCCGAGTAGGACAGGGTTGTATAAGTCCACTGCTCCGCTATTCTATTCTCACACATGCCTCTTCTCAAACCGTCGCATAGCATAGATCATATCATTTGGAAGGTGCCAATGAAGATGTAAACCTCATTAACTCGGTTTTAAGGGTTTTAGGACCTTAGATTCGTCGCCTTCGGTTCGATCGTTGGTCCGTGCTTCGGGGAAAGTCTACCCAATTCCGACGATTTCCTTCCATACTCGGCAAGCAGCAGCTGGTTTGGGACTCTGCGAGGAGGATCACTTCATTGCCTTCACGAGCGGGATCACGTCCTCCATTACGAGCTTGTACAAAAGCTTAGAAGGCTACCCTCTTAGCTACTCATATGAATTGGCTCGTATCCCATACATAGCCCGCCTAAATTGGAGTACGGCCCCCATCTCAGTCAGAGCAGACATACTCCAAAGAGGAATGCATCATTCATACATAGAATTAGACAAATGCGCATGAATTTCATCCCTATTTTGGATTCATTCCGTGTAGTCAGGGGCTGTACCTAGTTCCGGGTCAACGAATGAAACAACTGCCTCTCCCTCCCCCGTCCATCTAAGAGTTCTATTTCCTCCAGCTCCCTCCGATGCCGGCAGATTAATTCCCCAACCAAGCCAATCGATTCCATTGGTGAAAAAATAGCTGATGCGAACTCGGTAGTGCTACTGAAACCACTGGTATTGTTTGTGCATGTTTCGTTGCCGGGAAAGAAAGACCTCTCTTTCGGGATCCGTCCCGCCCCTAGATGTAGTAGTCAATCAGCGGGTCATTCAAAGAAGCTTTCTCGTGGGAAGTCTGAGTTCCGTGTACCTGAGTAGAAATATCATATAGAAAGTCACTAATTGAAAGCATCAGTAGCAACTTACCTTCGCTCAATAACATAGTCGTTTTTGCCCACAGGTACCCTACGACGGCCTATAACAGCTGTAAAGTGATCTCAGCGTAGTTGTCCTGTCCTATAAAATGGTTTCTCTCAAGATTCTCCATACATAAACATAGGCAACGAATTGGAATACCACTTTGACTCGAACTCTCAATAGCGTATAGGGATTGTCTATTTCATTCCGACCAGATTTCCCGAACCTCTTCTATCTCGATGCCATGGTTTCTTTCTTTATTAGAAGCTAGGCAACCACCCTTCTCTTCTATACGGAATGTCTTTGGAAGCTGCAAAGGCAGCTTATGAATGCCCAAATCACTGACTAGGGCTTCCATCTGAACAACCGCCTACTCGGAGATGTCAGTGAACTGCCTTCCAATCGATCTTCAAAGCCAGGATGATAGAGAAGCCTACTATTCCATATCTGTATAGAAAGACTTCCCTGCCCGGAAAGCTAGGACGTTCGATCGACTCCTTCTTCTTTAGAACGAGAAGTTTACCTTAGTAATACTAGCCGTATACTCGTAGTATAATCAGCCCTTATTCTCCTAAGGAACTAAAGGGACTCACACTCCGAATACAGGAATGAAACTGACAGAAACGAATGGCTTTTGCATCGAGACATAGCTGTCAAAGCTAGCCGATGTTGAGACCCACCCAATAGTGGCTTCCATCCATCTATCAGAGAAGTTTTCCGATCAATCGACCTGCTCCAGTAGGTGGTAACGGTTGGCCCTGTGAATGATTCGTACATAGCATCTATTCAAGGGGGTTGGGGAGATAGAAGCTGCTGTTTTTGCAGCTGCCGAGGATTTCGCTCGACAGGTCTTCCACATCCGAATGGTCCGGTCCTTCCATGAGGGTTCGCGGGAGTTGAAAGAAGGAAAAAAGGCTGCTGGCTACTCAACTGCCGCAGTTCTTGGTCTTTATTTCTTTCTGACTCATGGAGCTTTCCGAGGCATCTCGGGAGGAGGCGAAGCTCTGTCCACGCGGCTCACGAAACTCTCTGTGAGTGTCCACGCCGGCCTTTGATTTCGATCTCTTTGATCGTTCACGACACGTTCCCCCCCCCCCAGTTAGTTATATGATCAACGGGATCAGTTGGCTAGAGGCTAGTTTCTCGCTAGGGTGAGCGAGAAAAAGCTTACGCCGAAGTAGCACGTAGAGAATGGCTTTTATGTTTTACCCAATAAAGCAGGGGAGCCAGCTCGAGCTCCATGAGACAAACTCCACTCTGATCTATAATATGGCTTTCTGCCGGTAGTGCCGGTCAAAGCACCATCATAAAGAGTAGCAACCCGAAGCTATCCCGACTTCCTATTCCGATAGACCCGAAGTTACGGAATAATTCCAACTAGCGAAAGACTCTTCTTTCTTTTCTTTCCAATTCGTCCTGCAAGTGAGCGAAGGAAAGAAATTGACCTTTGAAGAGCAGGCACGAGAGAACGCTAGGTCATGGAGTCACTCTTTATATAACTAGTCAACCAGTTCTACTATTAAAAACTAGCTTTCCTTCGATGAAGCAAGTAAAGTCAGAAATAGCTGGACGTATCGGAACGAGTAGCGAAGGGATTCCTCGAAAGGGACAGCGAGTGAACGATACCAAGACTAGGCAAGAGTAGCATTTCGTCTAGTCCGATAGGCCGTCTATTGGTTCGTCTGTTTTTATGTGTTAGAAAAATCTCGTCTTTCGGGCTTTAGGCTGTGCTTTCGTTCTGTTATTGGAAAACCATCTTGTTGTTTGCCAGGAGAGTGAGGGAAGCTTGCTTCAGGGGGGTAGGAAGACCGAGTGAACAATCCAATCAACGCCAAGGAAAAGCAACGTCGAGTAGCTAAGCGAAAGGGGACGCTCGTTAGTGGTCGACTCGGCTCTACTCGGCAAGAGGAGTATTTGGCATCGGCTAGGTAGACGGGTCATTCCGGACTTCGGTCTTGGACGAAAACCCCCAGTGCACCCCCCTTTCCGTCTCCTAATAAGAAAGCTTTTCTCTCTTATTAGCTGACTGGCTGACTGACATAATTCATTCTTGTCTTTCGAGGTTAGTCCGGAAGGTGCCAAAGAATACGTGCCGCCTGCCTTCCCTGACAGAGAAGCTAGCTCTTTCTTTTTGATAGATCGCTACGCTCTATGCCCCAATCTTCAGCATCATTAATGAAGAGCGGTCCCTGGTCTGACCTTTACTTCAAGGTATGCTTGTCTTCCTCTATTACCACTCCCTTTCTTCAACAAAATAATATCAATCCGCAGGAACAATTTGTATCTTACTGTCCCTACGGAGTGGAAATCTTACCGCAGCAAAAACGAGTTCCTAAGAATCAAAATAACAAAGACAAATTCGACATGAAAAAAGAAAAATCGCAAGTGATGCGATTATTGGTAAAGGGAAGGGTGTTCTCGCCGAATTTAAGGTAGTCCGATTTTTCCATCTCTAGTGGTTAATGATTCTATCTAAAGGTTGTGGGGCGTTTTGGAGTAAGAAAATGACGTAGCCTTATAGGACTCTACATTTCAATCCTTTTGACCCCTTTATACTGTCTCCTCGGAATAGACAGGAGGGTCAGTTTCTAGGTAAAAGCCTATTCCATGATTGGGGTTAGAAAGAAAGATTTGGAGGAGTTGGCAGGGTTAAATGGTTTCTTGAGGTAAAGGACCTCCACCTCGGATAGGTATGATGCAAAGCTTGAACCAGGATTGTCCGGGTCGATTGAATCAACCTTTTCTTCAATGTTCACTGAGGAGCGTTCTACAGACTTCTCGACTTGGGGGCAAAGGATTTCATTGTTTTGTTGACCTCGGGAGAGTGAAGTACCCTTCGTTTAGCTTGATCAGTAAGGCTCCTTGGAAATAGTCTGATCATAGGACCATCATCTCCAGAACTTGAGATACAGGAAGATCAAAAGGTAACTCTGGAAGAAGAACAGAAGTAGACAAGCCAGAATGAATAGGGACACTGCCAATCACAAAGTCAGACCCAGCATTCCCAGAACCAGCACCTGGGTGAGGCACAATTGATGGACCCCCCATCATCAGAAACAGAAGATTCCTAAATAGCAAAAGTCTTTGTTAGCTGCACCTTCCCAGGTGAACTAGACCCCTTCCCTTTCCTACCAACAACACCTGTATGAGTATTACCCACCCCAGGCATCAATATACTAGGAGAACCCAACAACTTAGGACTCCCACCAACCACCCTAGCAGTAGTATCAGGTACAGAGGAACAAGGCCCACCAACCACCACAGAAGGAAACACCTGAGCACCCCTAGATGGAGAACTAACATTCCTCAAAACCCCAGACCTTGCACTGGAACAACAGAGACACTCTGACTAGGAAGAGGAGTGACACACAGCCTGAGCACAGACCCCAGAAACTTCTAAAACAGGGGAAGTGACAACTTTCTTGGGACACCTTTCATCCATATGACCAAAAACCTGACACAGAGAGCATCTTGAAGGTTTCCATGGGTATTTCACAGAGATACAAGAAGAGGCCCCATTAGTATGTTTCAGATCAATAGAATCCTGAAAAGAAGACTTCACATCAACCTCAACACATATACGAGCATAGCTAAGCCTTTGATTAGACTCAGTCAGAGAATCAGCATACAGAGGAGAGCCGGTAACTGTGTTGAATGTAGAGGAGTGAGGCATTTAGCTCGTGACTATCCCAATCGGGGGACGGACGAATGTTGCTGGGGGAGTGCAGAATAGACCAGCTGAAGATAGAAGAGTGAAGGTTGATCCGTGTGCCGAGTCTGATCTTTTCTTTCGTGTGATGGATGAAACTTAGTTTCCCATTGAAAATGAGAGTGACAAGTGTGCCGATCCAGCCGGTATCGAGAGCTCTAATGATCATGGCGATGAAGAAAACTAGGTAACCTTAAGAGGCCTGGCCTACTTGCCCCCTAAAGTCGAGTTAGTGCTATGTACGTCATACATACTAGGCGAAACCACCAGACAAAATGTTAAAATACTTCGGGTGCACAAAGTAGCTTAATCCTGATTCAATTAGGGCTTAGGTGCTTAGTTGCGAGTCTCCTGCCGAGCCTCTTCCTTGTTCCTTAGGCTGCCCCTTGAGGGCGCATTAATGAGTCGATGCTGTTACGGCTTTACGAGGTGGAGATATCTAGGATTGCTGTGGATTGATGTAGCTTTCATTCTGAGGTAGCTCTTTCGAGAGCTTCCTTGTCGTGTGTAATAGAATTCTGGTTAAAGGGTCTTATCTTACTATTTCCTTCCATAAGGCCTTTCTTCATGCCGGAGCATCCTTTTCGAAAGACTCAACTGCCTCTGCTCGGATCAATGCGTCTTCCGCTTCTTTTCCTGCTTCTGCACCTACTGGGAAGAATGGGCTAAAGCCCTGCGGGCAGCTGGGAGAGGGGAATAGGTGGAGCATTTCAAGGTAGGTCTTTAGCTGCTCCAACGAATCGAGTTGTCTACGATACCCAAGCATGCAAGCAAGTCTTCGGGAATGGAATCGACCTGCCTACCTTCGGTCTAATGGCCGCGGGAGGGGAAGGGCTTTAAGCCGAGTGCTTGCTTGCAAGAATCGACATCGAAAAGTCACTCTCAATCACAGCCTGAAGTGGGGGTACAAGGGCGGATTTCGGGTTACTGTGAAAAGCAGAGTCCTTTGTGCCGGCCGGTAGTTCGATTGATTGCTTGCTATCAGGGCAACTATTCGTGTTTGTGTGTTTCCAATTGGTCATTCTTAAGAGTTCACCTTCCCTTCCAAAGGATAGTTCAGTGAGCAAGGGCTTGCTTTCAGCATTTGGAAGGGGAGAGGAATGACCGGATCTCTATCCATAGTTGTCTGTATCGATATAGATCCTCCGGTTAAGCCTATGGAACAGAGGGAAGAAATCAAGAAAGAAAAGAATACAGCTGCAATCAGTAATAGAAATGCTTTGAAATCCCTATCCCTGAGCTCATATCTGTCCGTCCATCTATTTACTTAATATCAACTGTGTTCTCCCCGGCTCCGATACTTCCTCTTGACCGGCGATCAGATCAAACGAGGGTACTCGCTAAGGAACCTCTCCTCTAGCTCCTCGACTGGCAGTTCCGCTTCCAATTGATTGAACCTGACGGAACCACTCCTTCTAAAGCTAACAACGAACTGAGATAAAGGGGAGTGCTGCCCAGATAGATTCATTGATTCGGATCGACGAGATTACTGCTGTTCCAAAGGATAGTGTCTAAAGTCCCAAGACCCGTTAGCCAAAGACCCTGGTTCTCATCGTTGATTTGGATGTTTTGCCAATGGAAGGTGGGAAGTAGATAGACACAGGTGCCGTTGATCGGAATGATGGCGGAACGGAACTCGTGCGAAAACTGTGGTCCATCAGATCAAGAAAAGGATCCGTCGAGTAGATTTGTTTCTTTCTTTCCGAGCTTCAATGCTTTTGCTTAACAAGCAGTCAGTCGAGAAAGACATCAAGAAATGAAGATAGACGAGTGGATTCCCCTTATTCCAGGCACTAAGCGTGATCCCCAGGGAAGACTCGGGGTACAACCCGACAGGAAAGCTAGCTACTCACCAAGAGATTAGACGGAACGGAGAATGACTTCAACAATTCCTCTGGCAAAATCCTCTGATACTAGAGAAAAATGAACAGATAACCAGGAAAGGCAGATCGGGAAGAAGTTCCTTATCTTGATTTAGGAATAGTGACTGGTAACTAAGCGCATCTACTACTCTAGTCCTTACTAAAGGAAGGAAGAGAGGACTGCTTACCGGTAGCTAATCTTTGCTCTTCTCTCTTTAGCAAGAGGACGATAGGACGATGGAACTAGAAAAGTGTGGTAACGCAGGGTACCCTTTTCTCGACCCAAAGAAGGTTTAGTCAGGACGTCGTTCCCCTCCTTTGTGGTGGTTTTTCAACCCGTTGCTTCGACTTGGGAAATTGCATCTGGATCCGCTCAAACTCCGACAGACACCGCATTATCTGCATCACCAGTTCTAGGCATATAGTATGTTCCAGAGCCCTTAGTCGCGAAGTTAGAAGCAACTATTGATAGATAGTGCCCGATTTCAATATCCTGCCTGCGAATCGAAGCTGTCATCTCTGACGCTCATGGATGAATCACCCGCCGGAAAGGAAGGGGCCTTCCCCTCCCCTCATTAGCCAAGTTGGAAATGGAAGTGGTTGGCTTGCTACGACTAGCCGGAATAGAATGAAGGAATGATGGAATCTCCCACCATTTCAGAGCCAAGCCTTAGAGAGACGGCCAACAAGCCGTATCTTGCTGGTATGGATGGGAGGATCGGTTGAGAAAGGAATGCTTAACTACCGACAGGAAAGCCAGCCAACGTAGAAGGTGGATAATAGCAAGGCAACTGGATGCCCGGGGACCAAGATAATAGCGAGGCATAGTTTCTTCGGGGAAGCCGCAAGCTTTGGACACTACTATATTCATTCGACTTCATCCTTATCACAAGCGAGACCCCCCTTTCTAAAAATGCTCTAATAGTCCGACTTCTTAACAGAAAAGGTTCAGAAGGACCCGAAATCAACACTTCCTTGAAACGATCTCTAAGTATATATCAGGTGAGTGTGCTACACTCCAGTACCGGTGAACCTACTTCAACCTGACACGGCTGTGACCCCTTTTTTCTCCGGGAACATTCGATCAATTGGTTGGCGGTTCTTAGTTTCTCGCAAAACATTCTTTTCCGTCTTGGAATAGGGCCTACCCTTACTCCTATAGAGAGCCTCAAAAAATCTATGATTTGAGATTATGTATTTACTACGGTACACTGAACACTCAATATAAAGACAGGAGCTATAGTTCATCAAATGTCTTTTTTTTCTTCAGTGATCAAAAGGATCTTAGCCTTCCGGAGACCGGTCCAGTACTATAGTAGAGGACTCTTTGGGCGGAGGTTTCTGGATCAACTATCTCTCACTTTCAGAATCAAAAGCCACAACTTCTCTTTAGTATCTTATTCTGATGCAAATTGGGTAAACTAAACCTGATGATCGTAGATCCACATCTGGTGGCTGCACGTTCCTTGGTCCCAAGCTTATCTCCTGGTCCTCTCGGAAGCAACCTACAGTCTCTAGATCGAGTGCGGAGGCTGAATATTGCTCCTTAGCTGTCACAACGGCTGATGCTACCTGGATCCAGTATCTTTTCTTCGAGACATTGGTTTCTCCCTCGCACTCCTACTATCTTCTGTGACAATGTGAGTGCTACGTATCTTGCTGTGAATCCAATTCTCCATGCCAGGCCAGGACTTTGCATGTCGAGATTGACTACCTTTGTTCGAGAACGCGTTGCTCGCTCTCCGTGTGCTATTTGTGCCTAGCGTTGATCAGTTGGCAGACATATTTACCAAGGGACTATCCTCGTCACGTTTTCGATTTCTTCGTGACAAGCTTTCTCTCCACCTTCGGCCCGATCAGCTTGCGGGGGGTTTGTTGGTGGACGATTTCGATCCGGTAGTTTTGGGGTTTGTTGGTGGGGTGATTCGGATCGATCGGACCAATGCGGACCGTTCGATCTGACTCATCAGGATGTTGCGGTGTGGGAACTCACTTCCGGGTCTAGATCTGATCAGATTTGGTCAGATCTGACCCGTTTTATTTACATCTCCTCCGATCTAGGAGGAGAGGACTTTTCCCCCTTTTTTTTCCCTCTCGTTCTGCAGGAAAGAGAATGAGTGCAAGTTTTAAGAGGTATACCTTTCAAACCAGGAAGGGCTTGGATAAAACATCTCGCCCTTAAGGAAGGCAATGAACAGGCATGGATACGGAACATAGAACTACCAGACAGAATGAAGCCCCAAACTTCCGCAAAGGGGCGGGGTGGCTTTCCAGTTACTGATCTTCTCCCCGAGAGTTGCAGGGCGGATAGTGTCAATGATCTGAGCATGGGCGGAGTTTAGGACAGTGGCCACTTCTTCCTCTGTATTCCGGTACCATCCACGAAGGTACCTCTTCCACAGCTGGCATGTGCTCTGTTATCTCAGTTTGTTCTTGTAACCCCTGACCTGGCATGATAACTCCGTTTTTCACAAAGATTTCTGAAAGGGGGGCTTGGCCTCCACCGCTTTAACTTTCTGCCATTGTGGCGGTGCAAATTCTTCATCAGGCTTATACCCGAGCCCATAGTTATCCCTCTTTTCCGGCAATTGAACTATGTCAGTCCGTCCCTGCAGATTCTGCCCCAGTCCTGAATCTGGTTTATAACCATTGGCTAGCATCACTTTTGGCGACCATCCTGTCATTGGCGGATACCTTCGGCTTGGCCAACACTGAGCCTTCAGGGATTACATTGGCATTAACGATTCCAAAGGTATGAAATGTGTCAGGAGCCACATTGCATTGTTCTCGACATCTATCTAAGGAATTGCTGGAGATCGAAGGACTGTCAGATCCTCCTCTGCATTTATCGTGATCATGTGGTCCTTTGCTATGTACTTTTTCTTCTGATGGAGACTGGAAGGCACCGCACTGGCTGAATGTACCCACGGGCGACAAAATAGGAAGTTGTATGCAGATCGAACATCCAGAACCTGGAACAACACATCGAAAGTGTATGGTCCGATTTCTACTGCGAGAATTATTTCCCCTCAAACTTCTCTCTTGGAGCCATCGAAAGCTCGGATAGTCATATTACTGGGTTGGATGTCAGCTTTGCTCATTCCAAGTTTCGTAATGGTGAAGAGTGGGCAGATGTTGAGCGCCGAGCCATTGTCAATCAGTGCCCGTGCCACTACCATTTCACCTGGATATGCAGTGCCTTATTATTTATGCTTAGTACCCTCTGGAGGTAGCTCCTCATCACTGAAAGTAATGGTGTTGGCTGCCAAGACTTGCCCTACCAGGTGCTGGAGATTTTCCACGGAGTTGGCACATGTGCTTCATTTAAGTTTCAGATTTTGAGCAATGCTGAACGGTGAGCTTCAGAGGCCATAAGGAGACCAAGAATGGAGATCTGTGCCGGTGTCTTGTTCAACTGTTCAACTACTTGATACTCACTTTTCCGGATGATCTTGAGGAATTCTGTAACCTCTTCTCCAGTTAGGGCTTTCTTGGTAGCATCATTGTGCAAAGGGATCTCACCCATTTTATCCTTGCCTTTCTTCCGGATATGGCCTATCTTTTTAGATCGAATGGGCTACACTGAACACTGACCCAACCAAGTCGTTTCCACCACATTCGTCTCTAGATCGAGATCGGAAATGCTGTCAAGCCTCGGAAGTACTGCTCCTACTTTGAGCAAGTCTCCTTAAAAGCAGATAGGGTCATCAGAACAGGATCAGCCGAGGCTAAGACAAGTGGATAGGCCGGGCGAATAAGGCTTGCTACTGATAGAACTGGCTTAAAGGAAGAAGTAGCTGGCTAGAAAATTCTTGAGTTAGCGAGGTCGCCGAATGGAATATGCTCGTTATGAAGGAACTCTGAACCCAAATTCAGGTCCTTACAAGAATTTACCAACTTCTTTGTACATAGTAGCATCCTCCTGGTTATTTTCTGATTGATAGTAGGAACGATCGTGAACGGCCGCTTTCTCTTAGTTAGAGAACTATATTCTTTTCCTTCTCTTATTGACATTTTTGATGGACCGAAAGTTGCTAGCTTCCGTCTCATTACGGGACTGGGTCTAACTTTTTTGGGAGAATTAGAAGCGGAGAATTTAGTAAATTGAGTTGCCTAAGCGAAGTAGTAGTTGATCCCGTAGAGGCGGGAATATAAATAGGCATGTAAGTGGAGTGGTTGCTAAGACCAGTAACAAGAATCCCGGGCTTCAGATCGTCGAAGAAAGGTCCAGATATGGTCAACCAGAGAAAGGACTTCCGCTTTCCATTCCTTTCCTTGATAAAGGGATAGCAGAGTTGTCTTTATCCGGCAGCCTGCAAACGGAGGCTCCTTTCACAACCAGCCGAAACTTCGAAAAGGATTGTTGATGCTCTGATTGTAGACAAGAAGTTCATCGTAAGGGCTGCAAAGCACAACATCGGTGGACTAGTTAGAGGATGGGACGATAGAGCTCAAATAATCAATCGAATACCGTTCGTGACCTGACCCAGAGCCACTAGGATCAGTTGGTAAGTCTCATCCCGTGCTTGGACTTGGGCACGAAACGATAGCGATTCCTTGCATCGTTAAGAGTTATGGCTTACTTCTAGACTTTCGGGGAAGGGAATGTCATTCTTCTGTATTCTATATAAGTATAAGAGGAGATCCCCGGGTAGAAAAAGAGAGAAGAGCACTTATTCCATCAACGTGCCAAGCTAAAGGGCAGAATCGATCAACTACCTTTTCCTTTTGTATGCAATTCCCAGAGAAATGGTTGAATGGGCGGACTTACGACTGAACTCTTATTGGGGGGCCTTACCTTACGACTGCTACGGGTAGCTCTCTTAACTATCTGGCTATCTCTCAAGAGTGAAACTCAATCCCCTCACTACTTGCCTGTGAACCAGAGCTAATGATTGTAGATCCTCTACCGTAGTAGAATTCACACCAACTTACTGTAGACAAAGATAAGATAATGATTTGGCGATTTGAATGCCATATATGACTTGACTCTATCAATTCCGGAACCCTCCCAAAAGAAAGAGATTCCACTTGAGCTATTCTCGTTCTAACGACAGAAGCTGATTCAAGCATTTGTTCCGAGTCGCCAAGAGACAGAAGAGCTTATTTCAAGCATTCCCCTTGAGACGGGATCCACCACTTTTAGAAATATGATACCACCAAAGTCAAGCAGCACTGACTTTTACACCGAATACGATCACCGTAAGAGCTGATTCGACGGGAACCCTATGAATGCCATCTGAGGACGAAGGATTTGATGCTGTTAAAAACGCTATCCCATCTGTCAATTCTTTTCTTAAAACCCGTATGATAAAAGAAAAATCCCCCCTTAACTCCTACCCTGCGGCGATATCTCTTTAATCCCCGCAAGGGCTACCATTCAAGGAGAGACAGATTACTTCCTTTCTTTCTTAAGTCTCCGCCCTAGGTAAGATCTCCTTGTTGGCCCTACGGGGCACTTTCTATGAGAGAGGATGAATTCCTTTATCCATCCCCTCCTGCGGTCCGATTTGAACCCCCGGAAGGGGATGACTCAGCAGCAGCCGTTGGAGACTTTGATAACATAATAAGGCTAACGAATTAGCATCTGAAATGAAAGATCATAGAGGCACTGGAGGATTTGAGAGGATTTTCATCAGGGTCTTAATCAGAAAGCGAAAGAAAAGACGGGCGAACCCGGCTAAAGTAAAGGGACTTGGCTAGACCAACTGGGAAAAGGCTACCGCTCTCATCAATCAAATTTGTAAGGGCTTCAATGAATGAAGTCCTTGGTTCGGAAAGACCTGAACCGAAGGAAGGAACTGCTTTTTCTAGAGATCGGCAAAGCACGGATAAAATAGCTTCAAGGACTGAAAAAGGCGCTTACAGTGGGGTGAGAAAGAAAGAAGTGACTTCCGGTGGGCTCAAAAGCAGGCGAAAAAGAGAGTCTTTCTTAAGTGATTTCAATAGACTTCTATGTCTTGCCCGATTACTGTATTCTTCCATCCAGGAAATGAGCTCCTTAATAAGGACCAAACCTAGGGCTATTCCTCTGGGGCTTGACTGGTGCTGATTATGAATAAATGAGGTAAATTGAATCACCCGGCATATTCACTGGTTCTTGACCTGGAATTGGATTTGAAACAACTAGCACTGGGTCAAATGCTACTGAAACTACGGGTGCTTAAACAGATGCTTCCACTTAAACTCGGTAAACTGCAATCACCCTTGGAACCCGGCCAACTTGATCTCGATATGGACCTACTTTAGGAATTCGAATTGGGGGGCCGCCTTTGAGGAAGTCATCCTCGTTCGATATAAAGGATCCTACCCTAACACAGAGAAGTAGTTCCCGCTTGAGAATCCGGATTGTGAAGGACCTCTTCAATGGATGCTAAGGTTGGGCATTGGATGTCCTATAAAGAAGGAAGCTCTTACCAGGCTCTGCCCCGGTTTCTATAGGAAGGGGTTGTTGTAGTGTAACCATCATAATTTCGACTTTCATTGCGCAAAGCAAAGATGATCCTATCTTAGCCAGGTATTGGATTGGTGCATGAAGTATATTAGCGCTTCTTGAACACCAGGATAGGAGAGTCTTAAGAAAAAGCATATATTTAGCTAGCTCTTTCACTAAGACGGCCCCTATTTCTTTCCATTGGATTTATACTTTGGGCGTTGTAAGCCTAGTAGACCTTAGAGCTAGGAACCAAGTCGTCATTGATTGGAATCCATCCCTCTGACTAAGGAAACCCCATTGAAAGATGATTCCCATTGGCAATACGTTAGGATCACCTCCTCTAGTCCCAGGTGCCAATTCCTCTTCCAGAAGATATCCCATCAAAGCAGTTCACTACCCCTCGAGAGTTGGGCTAGGATGTTATCATATATCCAAGTGATCCCGGACAAGCAGCTTAGGTTTCCTATGCATACGACACTGAAAATGAAACCGAATGGGAACTAGTCCACCTGCCTCTTATGGGATTTTTCATAAAACACAATAATATTCTTGATGAACAAGAAAGCGGCACTTCCAAAATTCCGCTGAGATTCAAAAAGTTCCGTTAGGTTCTTCGTCGCAACTGCTGAACTGAAATAGGTCTAATATCTTCTCTTATATTTTGGACAACCATTGAAGCCCCAACGACAAACGAACCTACGGGCGGGGCATTTTCGGGGAGTAGCCCGCTTCCCATTACTCAATAGGGCAATTCCTCGCACATAATTAAGGGAGCCATTGAAAGGTGACTAAAACACCAGAAACGGCGACTACCCG